CTCTTCTTTTGCATGAGATAGAAATAAGGAATTCCAGGCATCTCGCAAACAAAAAACAGTTTAAACAAAAAAAGGATTTCCAAAATGGATCATAGATAATTCTAGCAATCGCCAATAAATCGCGGCTTTTTACCAACTTGATGGTAAGCCGGGACCTAGAAATTCATTTCGTACAATTGAACCTTTTCAAACTGTTTCTTTTTGAGAACCAAAAAAACTTGTGCCAAAATAACAGATGCGAAGAAGAACAAAAGGCCTTGGACGCGTAATGGATCCTGAAGCACGATTTCTGCATCCCCCTGACCAAACCCTCCCACATTAGGATTGCTTGTTAATGGTTGATCAAGCTTGATCGATTCCCCTTCTGAAACAAGAAGTTCTGGCCCGGAAGGTATAATATCAATCACTTGGCGTCCATCCGATGCATCGACTATGGATATTTCATATCCCCCCTTTTCTTTACGTAGTATTTTTCTTACTATACCTGTTGACGTAGCATTATAGACCGTATTGTTACTCTTGCTACCATCAGGATAGATCTGTCCCCTTCCTCGGTTTCCCCCTACATATATGGGATATTTTAAGAAATGAACGTCTTTCTTCGTAGCAGGATCGGGGGAAAGAATGGGAAAGACGATTTCACTATATTTCTTACCGGGAACAGGGCCTATCACAAGAATATTTTTTTTATCGGGACGATAACTCTGAAAAGAAAGATTTCCTATCTTTTCTTTCAACTCAGGAGAAATACGGTCGGGCGGCGCTAATTCGAATCCCTCGGGCAAAATAAGAACAGCACCCACATTTAACCCTCCCTTTTTCCCATTACCAAGAACTTGTTTCAGTTGCATATCATAAGGAATTCGAAGAACTGCTTCAAATACAGTATCGGGAAGCACAGCTTGGGGAACTTCAATATCCACGGGCTTATTAGCTAAATGGCAATTGGCACATACAATTCGTCCGGTTGCTTCTCGTGGGTTTTCATAACCCTGCTGCGCAAAAATGGGATATGCATTTGAAATATATGTCCGAGTTATTACGTATATCATGATCGATACAGAAATCGATCGAATCATCTGTTCCTTTACCCAAGAAAAAGTATTTCTATTTTCCATATCCAATCGCAGATCCCAGAATTTCTACAATAAATTAGATAGGTAGCTAAGCTAATCTAGCTCCCTATACACGAGTCTGTTGTCATTCTACTGCAACAGTTGTACTGGAATGATGAATACCTTGAGCAGGTAGAAATAGAAAGAATTTTGCTAAAATGGAAAAGGGCTTTCTTTCTAAAGGAAGAAAGATGCTAATTTGATTAATATCAGGAAATCAAATGAGTTTATGCTTCACTAATTGAATGATAAATGACTACAAGCGAAGGAGATAGACGGTTTAAAGAAAAAAAGATCCAAAATTTAAAACATGTATCTAGAATCACTGGAAAACTACAAACAAAAATAGTGAAAATTAGCTCATTAGGAGCCCATCCAAGATCGTTGTAGACCCAACGAATTAGTAGTTCCCAACCGCGGGTGGAGTGAAATCCAACAAAAAAATCAGTAACTAAAAGAATCAAAAAAGCTTTTATTGAGTCATTTAAGTTATAGAAGAATTCCTGAACCCAAGAATTCAAAATGACAAGTTCCTCTTTACCCAGAAAAAAAGAACCACTTAGAATAGCCAAACAGATTATATTTGTCGAGAAATGCAAAATGATATGGAGATGATCCTCATTATCTATTTTGACCAATTGTATTATTTCCTTGTGTATTCCTATAGGAGGTTTTTGTACATGTGTCTTCGGTTTCTCTTTTATCATTTCGTCCAAGAGAAAAAGTTCTTCTAATTCTATGAATCTTTCTAGAACCTTTTTCTCTTGAATATCAGTTAAGAGAGTTTCAGATTGCCTGGTATTCCACCAATTCTTAATCCAAAGTTCCAGACATTTGTTAAAAGAGAAAGAGACTCCCCAGGGCAAAAGTACGATAAATACAAGATATAGGAAAGAAGGCAATGCTTTCTTTTTTTTCATTTTTGATCTGTAAATTGAGTTGTTAATGAATCTGCTTCATTCGCTGACTCTATTTCATTCGCTGACTCTATATGATATTTCTTTTTATTTGAAGCAAAAATTCTATAACAAGGTTTGAGACCTTGTATCTATTCCTCTTTTTTGTATACTAGTGGAATTTCATTGCATTGGGTTCTTTCTTAGATCTAGATGGAGTGGAATAGAGAAATAGAATAAAAAAAAAGCCCTTTCGGATGAAAATGGAAGAATATTATGCCATATATCTCACTTGGACAAAACAAATTAGAAGCAATTTTCTCTTATCCTCGTTTGTTCCTTTCTTTAGATAAATACTCAAAAATCTCCTTACAATAACGAATCCAATTCATTCAATTCATTTCAAAAAAATTAAATCGGTATTCAAAATACTTCAATTGGTACGCGCAAGAAATAGGCCAATTCGGCAGCTTTTTGTTCAATTTCTCGTGGAGTAAAAAACTTCTCATCAGTACGAGTCAAGGGAATGACCCCCTGGCCCCGGATTTCCATATAAAGGATACGACGAGGATAAAGACCCTCTTTAACCTGAATTCTAATTGATTGGATATCCCGCATAAGGAATCGAAGGAAGACGCGACGTTTTATTCCAGGGAATCCCCAACGAAAAATGCACACTATTCCCTCTTTTCTATCGAATCGGTCATAACCACTGCCTACATTCCACAAAATAGTGCACCACAAGTAGGAGCTAATGAATAGGCCCGCGATTCCGTAGAAAGACATCACGACCCCCTGTGGAAAAAAAAGAATTTGTTGAGATGGAAGTACAGATATCATATTCTTACCAAGATAACTGGAAGCCCCAACCGATAAAAATCCTAGTGAACCTAGAAAAAGAATACAGGCCCAGAAAAAATTACCTCTTTTTCGAGAACCTTTTAGAAGTTCTATCCATATGTGTTCTGATCGCCAATTCATATTAGATATACTAAATCCAGCAGCGGTCGATTGAAATTGAGAGAATAAGCTAAATGATTTTGACTTTACTTTTTTTGATTCTGAAATCGCCTTCAGTAACTAGTACTCCTGTGAAATAATTGGTTAGATACATTGACTTTCTATTCAAAAAATATCTGTTGATCCACTTAAAATAAAACTCGCTATACCCGGCTCCGCATATGCATGCATTTATGCTCGTAGCCTATATCCGCATCCATAGCCGTTTTTCATTTTTCATTTGTGTGTAGAAAGAGCCACATACCCTACCATATTATATTACTTACACTAAAAAATATCTGTATTATGATCCTGCGTGGAAATACATTGAGAAAATTCGGCCCCATTGGTTCTAGACAATCTTATTTTTCTGCACATAAAGAAATAAAGAAGCCATTGCAATTGCCGGAAATACTAAGCCTACTAAAGGCACGAAAATAGAAGGTAAGTTAAAATCCGTCATAGAATAGGTGTCTCAATTCAAATTTACTATTTCTATCTATTCGAAAAATATCTTAAGATTCTTATAATATAATTAAGTATATCTATTATAAGGAATATTGACTATTGTATTTTTTAGTTTGCAAAATAAAGATTTTTTATAGAATACTATAGAATACTAAAGTATTCTATAAAAAAAAATGAATGGAATGGATAATAAGAAAATTGCAAAAAAGGAGATTAAAAAGATTTGATTTTTCTTTTCCCGTCCTCATGGCCTTTCTATCCTTCTAATCGAACTTGAAATTGGATTCAAAAGAAAGCGATTGTGAAAATGAAATACCTCTTTCAGAATACCCTTTTAAATTTTAAAAAGTCTCAGTACGACTTTTAGTCGAATGCGCCCATTTCGAATCCTAAATCAGTTTCGTCTACCTACTTCCACATGCAATACTTCTTCAACCACTCTCGGACCCCCACAAACGCAAGATGCGCGTCAGGTTTTGAAATAAGGATATCCCCCAACCCCAGTATACCGAAACTCGCTCTTATCCTATCCCACCGGTTGTAAGGATTCATACATAGGACTTTTTAGTTGATTGATAGTGCCGTAAAGTTGAAGCTTTTTTAGACTTTTTTATTAAGCTGTAATTTCCTTCCTGCATACGTGCTCCTCTATCCTCTAGAAGCTCATACAATAATGCGCGGTAAAGGCGGAAAAATAGCATACTCAATCAAAATCAAAGGGCAAATTCTCTTACCTACTACAGATCTCATACTACCCCCTTAGACTTTTTAAGGCGATATACCACCCAAAGGGTATGAAAATGCCGGGTGGAGTTAGCTTTTCGACGAAAACCCGTCCCGTGCAGCGAAGTCCTGTTAGTAAGACCCCGCGCAAGACACAAGAATGGATTATAGAAGAATATTATTCCGAATACTCCTCCGGACGCGTATAGTAGCATTGCGATTCCTAATCTTTTTTCATTGATTCTTTCCCAATAAATAAAGATTTTTTCTGTAAATACTGCGTATTTGATTCCATTATCATATGATAATACTATATTTGTATTTATTTATTGTATTATACCTTTATATATTCTAAATATATAGAATAGAGGAATCTCGATTTGTCAAGTCTCATGATCGTATCAAGATCTATTTTTATTCGGCTCAATCTTTTTTTTAAGATTGAGCCGAGTTTAATTGCAATCAATTAGAAGAATAAAGAAGAATTACTGCATTTCGTAACTGCTTTTTTCTCTTTCTATTTCGCTTCTTTTTTATTTAGACCTTCTTTATATCTAGTTTTATCTACTTATCTAGTTTATCTACCGGATCGAACTCGAATTTGATCGCCTTCCATATTTCACAAGCTGCGGCTAGTTCAGGACTCCATTTGCAAGCTGCTCGGATAATTTCATTACCTTCACGAGCAAGATCGCGCCCTTCGTTACGAGCTTGTACACAAGCTTCTAAAGCCACCCGATTAGCTACTGCACCAGGTGCATTTCCCCAAGGATGTCCTAAAGTTCCTCCACCAAATTGTAATACGGAATCATCTCCAAAGATTTCGGTCAGAGCTGGCATATGCCAAACATGAATACCCCCTGAAGCCACCGGTATAACACCTGGCATAGATACCCAGTCCTGAGTGAAAAAGATACCGCGAGCACGATCTTTTTCAATAAAATCATCGCGCAATAAATCAACAAAACCTAAAGTCATTTCGCGTTCCCCTTCTAACTTACCTACTACTGTACCGGCGTGGACATGATCTCCCCCAGACATACGCAATGCTTTAGCTAATACACGAAAATGCATACCATGATTTTTCTGTCTATCAATAACTGCATGCATTGCCCGGTGAATGTGAAGAAGTAGGCCATTGTCGCGGCAATAATGAGCCAAAGTAGTATTTGCGGTGAATCCCCCAGTTAAGTAGTCATGCATTACAATAGGAACCCCTAATTCCCTCGCAAATATAGCTCTCTTCATCATTTCTTCGCATGTACCTGCAGTCGCATTCAAGTAATGCCCCTTGATTTCACCGGTTTCGGCCTGTGATTTATAAATTGCTTCGGCACAAAAGACAAAACGGTCCCTCCAGCGCATAAATGGTTGTGAGTTTACGTTTTCATCATCTTTGGTAAAATCAAGTCCACCGCGTAGACACTCATAACACGCTCTACCGTAATTTTTTGCGGATAATCCCAATTTTGGTTTAATAGTACATCCCAAAAAAGGACGGCCGTACTTGTTCAACTTATCCCTTTCAACTTGGATACCATGAGGCGGACCTTGGAAAGTTTTTGAATAAGTAGGGGGAATTCGCAGATCCTCCAGACGTAGAGCGCGTAGGGCTTTGAAACCAAATACGTTACCCACAATGGAAGTAAACATGTTAGTAACAGAACCCTCTTCAAATAGGTCTAATGGATAAGCTACATAAGCGATATATTGATTTTCCTCCCCAACAACGGGCTCAATGTGATAGCATCGCCCTTTGTAACGATCAAGACTGGTAAGTCCATCAGTCCAAACAGTTGTCCATGTACCAGTAGAAGATTCGGCAGCTACTGCAGCCCCTGCTTCTTCGGGCGGAACCCCGGGCTGAGGAGTTACTCGGAATGCTGCCAAGATATCAGTATCCTTGGTTTCATACTCCGGGGTGTAATAAGTCAATTTATAATCCTTAACACCAGCTTTAAATCCAACACTTGCTTTAGTTTCTGTTTGTGGTGACATAAGTCCCTCCCTACAACTCATGAATTAAGAATTCTCACAACGACAGGGTCTACTCGATATGGATTAGGCGTAAATGAAACCTTTGCAAAAATCTTTTAAAACAAAAAGGGTATTCAATTAATATCAACTCATTAAAGAAAATGGAGGGCATGCTTAAGTTAATGAATATGTTTTATTCATATATAAGGCGTACACCCTGTGTATGTTCTATCCTATAGGAATTCTACTATAGGAATTCGATAGGAATTGAGTTGTTGTTATGGTAAGTTAACATGGTTCGTTATTAAACCATGGATTTGATTCACCAAATCCATCATTATTGTATACTCTTTGATAGATATAGCGCAACCCAAATCAATCCCTAATCCTTATTTTACAAGTTCTTAATAGGCCCCTTTCTTATTTTGAATGTAAATACCTAAATACTAAGAAAATTCTCTGTTGACAGCAATCTATGCTTCACAGTAGTATATATTTTGTATATCGAAGTCCTAGATAGGAAAGTAGAGTAGGGACAGATCCTCCACAAAAGGCGAAATGTATATGAAAAAAAAGATTGATTGAACTTTCCAACGGACTCATTCCATGAGTAAACGATTGAATGGGATTCGCTTGGGCAACGAAATCAAGTCCTCGTCCCCCTTTCTCTCTTATTGAATTAACTAATTCATTTCCTTTTGACTTTTGGATTTTTGGCTATTTTTTTGGATTTGATTTGGCATTATTCAACAAGAAAAAATTCGACAAATTCCTTTTTTTTTGAAAATTATGTGATAATTATGAGAACCAATCCTACTACTTCTCGTCCCGGGGTTTCCACAATTGAAGAAAAAAGCACAGGGCGTATCGATCAAATTATTGGACCCGTGCTGGATATCACTTTTCCCCCGGGCAAGTTACCTTATATTTATAACGCTTTGGTAGTCAAGAGTAGAGACACTGCCGGTAAGGAAATTAATGTGACTTGTGAGGTACAACAATTATTAGGAAATAATCGAGTTAGAGCTGTAGCTATGAGTGCTACAGACGGGTTGATGAGAGGATTGGAAGTGATTGACACGGGAGCTCCTCTCAGTGTTCCAGTCGGTGGAGCTACTCTCGGACGAATTTTCAACGTTCTTGGGGAACCTATTGACAATTTGGGTCCTGTAGATATTACTGCAACATTCCCTATTCATAGATCTGCGCCTGCCTTTATCGAGCTAGATACGAAATTATCCATCTTTGAAACAGGTATTAAGGTGGTCGATCTTTTAGCTCCTTATCGACGTGGAGGAAAAATAGGATTATTTGGGGGGGCTGGAGTAGGTAAAACAGTACTCATCATGGAATTAATCAACAACATTGCTAAAGCTCATGGAGGCGTATCCGTATTTGGCGGAGTAGGGGAACGGACTCGTGAAGGAAATGATCTTTATATGGAAATGAAGGAATCCGGAGTAATTAATGAAAAAAATTTTGAGGAATCAAAGGTAGCTCTAGTCTATGGTCAAATGAATGAACCGCCGGGAGCTCGTATGAGAGTTGGTTTAACTGCCCTAACTATGGCAGAATATTTCCGAGATGTTAATAAGCAAGACGTGCTTCTATTCATCGATAATATCTTTCGTTTTGTTCAAGCAGGATCGGAGGTATCCGCCTTATTAGGGAGAATGCCCTCCGCAGTGGGTTATCAACCTACTCTTAGTACAGAAATGGGTTCTTTGCAAGAAAGAATTGCTTCTACAAAAAAGGGATCCATAACTTCGATCCAAGCAGTTTATGTACCTGCGGACGATTTGACCGACCCTGCTCCTGCCACAACATTTGCACATTTGGATGCTACTACCGTACTTTCCAGAGGATTAGCTTCCAAGGGTATTTATCCAGCAGTAGATCCTTTAGATTCAACCTCAACTATGTTACAGCCTCGGATCGTTGGCAACGAACATTATGAAACTGCGCAAAGAGTTAAGGAAACTTTACAACGTTACAAAGAACTTCAGGACATTATCGCAATTCTTGGGTTGGATGAATTATCAGAGGAGGATCGTTTAACTGTAGCAAGAGCACGAAAAATTGAACGTTTCTTATCACAACCGTTCTTTGTGGCAGAAGTTTTTACCGGTTCTGCAGGAAAGTATGTTGGTCTTGCAGAAACAATTAGGGGATTTCAACTAATCCTTTCCGGAGAATTAGACGGCCTACCCGAACAAGCTTTTTATTTGGTGGGTAACATCGATGAAGCTAGCACGAAAGCTATAAACTTAGAAGAGGAGAACAAATTGAAGAAATGAAATTAAATCTTTATGTACTAACTCCTAAGCGAATTATTTGGGATTGTGAAGTGAAAGAAATCATTTTATCTACTAATAGTGGCCAAATTGGCGTATTACCAAACCACGCCCCCATTAACACAGCTGTAGATATGGGTCCTTTGAGAATACGCCTCCTCAACGACCAATGGTTAACGGCGGTTCTGTGGAGCGGTTTTGCGAGAATAGTTAATAATGAGATCATCATTTTAGGAAATGATGCGGAACTGGGTAGTGACATTGATCCGGAAGAAGCTCAACAGGCACTTGAAATAGCCGAAGCTAACTTGAGTAGAGCTGAGGGTACGAAAGAGTTGGTTGAAGCGAAGCTAGCTCTCAGACGAGCTAGGATACGAGTCGAGGCTATCAATTGGATTCCCCCATCCAATTGAATACAATCCAATGGTTTAGTTGATACAAAGAAAAAGGGAAGAGGGGTAGAAAAAGTTATTAGATAGCGAAGCGAAGTAAGTCCAATGCTATCTAGTAATTTTTCTACCTACCTACCTACTATTGGATTTGAACCAATGACTCCCGCCGTATGAAAGCAATACTCTAACCACTGAGTTAAGTAGGCAATTTATCACCACAAAGGAAGACCCATTACTTCGATCGATTATAGATCGAATCCTTTTTATAAGCAATACTGCTCCGTTATTGGTATGTTATATAGTAAACAGATCAAAGGGATATCCTCTGGCATTAGAGAATATTCATCTTGACAAGAAATTATCTATATGTTAAGATATCTCTGACAAGGGCTATAGCTCAGTTCGGTAGAGCAACTCGCTTACACGTGCGCCAATGCTTTTCAAGGGAGCTTATTATGCAATGAACATAATTGATCTTATTGCAAAATCAATGTCTTACTTCATGGATTCGAGAGAATAGGAGAACAGTAGCCTGACAAACAGTCGGTTCAGTCCGATTCAGGTGCCAATTCAGGTGCCTAATCAAATAGAACCCTTATTGATTTGCTAGTTGATAAGGTAAATATCCAGCCCACTAAATGCTAGGCGTAATGAGGATAAGGGCCTCCAAAAAACTTCTTTTCGTTCTATGAACTTTAGGGTGTATGAAGTCTCATAGTCAACTCTTGCAGCGGAACGATAGAGACTCCATTTCACTTAGGTTGATTTAATTTAGGCCGGAGGCAGACCTAAGTCAAGGTAATCCTCCTTTGAAACACTTTGGTATTGCTCCTAGATAGATCATAATACAAATAATAAATCAGAGCACAGGGAGCCATCTCATTATCTTTCCGTAAAGAAAAACTATGGTGGACTAACTGATCTTTACATCAGTTGATGAAAGAGCCCAATGCAAAAAAATGCATGTTGGGTCTTTGAAACAGTTCGAATCATTTCGATAATAATCCGTTTGATCTGTTTTACCGAGAAGGTCTACGGTTCGAATCCGTATAGCCCTAATATGTCCTTTTTTTAGATTTTAGGATAGAGATCCTATGTTTCCTTTAGTATAGTTTTCATTTCCTCATTAGTACTTG